ACAAAGACTTTGTTGATAGAAACGAAAAGGGCTCTATTTGAAGTCGTTTTGATGGGTTACTAATAATATGACTTCAATTCGAAGTTTGTAGTTACTTTGACTAGATGACTTTGTAGCGATGGAATAATTAAGGCATAATTCATTGATTGTATCATTAACTATTTATTTATATTTTTTATACGAGGAACTTATTATCATGAATCCAACGATTTCTGCCGCTTCTGTTATTGCTGCTGGATTGGCTGTAGGGCTTGCTTCTATTGGACCTGGAGTTGGCCAAGGCACTGCTGCGGGCCAAGCTGTAGAAGGTATCGCGAGACAGCCCGAGGCAGAGGGAAAAATACGAGGTACTTTATTGCTTAGTCTAGCTTTTATGGAAGCTTTAACAATTTATGGCTTGGTTGTAGCACTAGCACTTTTATTTGCGAACCCTTTTGTTTAATTGTGAAAATATGAAAAATACAAACTTTTCCTATTTTATTGCCTCGGACTTGTCATTTGCTTTTTAGCATTATACCCATATTTCATTCCTACAATGCCTTTTTCGTTGAGAAAATAACCTACGGGAAGGGCTGATTTGCAGATGAGGAATTAGCATACTGACTCGCTTTCATCCTTCCCCTTCGTCATTCAAAGGAAACTTCCTTTTTCTTTTTAGGAAGGGTTGCAACAAGGGAGAGAATTCGCCATTTCTAAAGAGAATTTGACTCGATTTAGAAATCGAAAAAGGAAAATATCTATAAATAAAAAAGAAAAGGGGGCGAGGTGATACAAAAAGTACAAAAAGAACTCTGTTCTATTTTTTAGTCTATCTATAATCTATAAGAGGAGATCCTATGAAAAATGTAACCGATTCCTTCGTTTCTTTGGGACACTGGCCATCCGCCGGGAGTTTCGGATTTAATACCGATATTTTTGCAACAAATCCAATAAATCTAAGCGTAGTGCTTGGGGTATTGATCTTTTTTGGAAAGGGGGTGTTTGCGAGTTGTTTATTTCAAGAATAGGCTGGATCCAACCAGCTGTACTTTTTCCCTTCTAACTAGGAAAGAAAGGTGCATGATCCCGCGAATGACTTTTGAATAAATTCAAAAATCATATGTAAGAACCATAGCATTTCGTGATTCGTTGGTAAATCGACTTTGATTCTCTCTTGACCAATAATGTCGGACCATTAACATGGTTAAAGCTAAATCGTTTGAAGTTCAGACGCAGCACGGTACTCTTTCTACCACTCTGTTAATATATAATATAGAGATGGTTTTCAAATGAATATTTTTTCGATATCGAACACCCATTTCGATAAAATGATTTGAACCACTTATTGTAAGAATGGGTGTTTCATCCCATTTTTATCTACTGCTGAATCGACGACCTACGTATTGTGTATTAAAGAAAGTAAGAAACACTTTTTGGATAAAAAAACGAAACAACCTTGCTGACAATTACATATTTTTGTTTGGTCAGAAGAGTCCTCCAAATATTTTGTTCGTTGATTAGTGATTCATTTCGATATTTTTTTGCATAGGAAGAGAGAGTAGAGGATAGGCTCATGACATTCAACAAAACATCTGGGAATTTACCCTAAGTAATTGAAGGAATTGGGCGTGAGAGCCAAATGAATTGAAAGATTCATGTTTGGTTCGGGAAGGGATTATGGAAGTTTTGAAATTAATGGAAAGAGAATCTACTTTCATTAAGTGATTTATTAGATAATCGAAAACAGAGGATCCTGAATGCGATTCGAAATTCAGAAGAACTGCGTGGCGGGGCCATTGAACAGCTGGAAAAAGCCCGGGCTCGCTTACAGAAAGTGAAAATGGAAGCAGATCAGTATCGAGTGAATGGATACTCTGAGATCGAACGAGAAAGGCTGATTTTGATTAATTCAACTTATAAGACTTTGGAAGAAGAAGAAAATTCCAAAAACGAAACTATTCATTTTGAACAACAAAGGGCAATTAATCAAGTGCGACAACGGGTTTTCCAACAAGCCTTACAAGGCGCTCTAGGAACTTTGAATACTTGTTTGAACAACGAGTTACATTTACGTACCATCAGTGCCAATATTGACATGTTGGGAGCGATGAACGAAATAACCGATTAGTCCTTCTACTGTTACTGTAGGCATTATTATTTTTTTTTTTTTCAAAAAAAAAATAAATAAAGAATTAAGAAATCCTCATGGTAACCATTCGAGCTGACGAAATTAGTAATATTATCCGTCAACGTATTGAGCAATATAATAGAGAAGTAAAGATTGTAAATACCGGCACCGTACTTCAAGTAGGCGATGGCATTGCTCGTATTCATGGTCTTGATGAAGTAATGGCGGGGGAATTGGTAGAATTTGGAGAGGGTACAGTAGGCATTGCTCTGAATTTGGAATCCAATAATGTTGGTGTTGTACTAATGGGCGATGGTTTGATGATACAAGAAGGAAGTTCTGTAAAAGCAACAGGAAGAATTGCTCAGATACCTGTGAGTGAGGCCTATTTGG